TTGTGAATTTATATATTTATATCTATAAATTTAAAGCTTAGTTGTTATGGCGATTGAGTGTTTTTTCTAGTTAGAAGTATAAAATTTGAGATTATTATTCTTTTAAATCTTTCTTTTATCCTTATCTAATAATATAATAAATAATTTATTTTAATATATTACATCTACCACAATATATCATTATAAGGTTATTTATTATACAATAACTGCTTATATTAATACATATATTTCTCAAAAGGTATAGGGACTTATTTTTATAGGCAGAAGAAATATTTAACTTTAATTATTATTATAATATATAACTATATTTAATATAAAGTATTATAATATGTTAAATTAATACCTTAATAGTATTTAATATAATATATTTATAATATGTTAAGTATCATTTTTAATATATTAATACAATTATATTCTAATATATAAGAGATTATACTAAGTATAAATCAATTATTATAAGTTATAGATAATTGAATTATTAATAAGATCTTATTTGAATTTATTTAGACATAAGCAGTTATATTATTTAATCTTTTTTTTATAAATAAAAAAAAAAAAAAAATAAAAAAAAAACTTTTCTAAATAAAACTAAAGCAGTCTTATTTGAATAATTTAATGTTCGTTATATTTTTTATATTAAATATAGAGTTTAGTTATTATGTAGGGTCTCTGGGAGGGTTAATTTTCTCAAATTTTTCAATATTCGACTATTATAATATCTTCTTTTTTCTTAAAAATTTTACCAATTATTGTTTTTAGGGGATTTTTTTTACTGATGATGTTCAGTTCATTATTTGAAAGTTTTATTCTTGCTTGTTTGTTCATTTTTTCTTTATATTATATGCAAGTTTTGTTTTAACTAAATGTTCTTTTTGCAGTAATTTGATTTAATTATCAAGTGATTTTGGAATTAGTAATTGATTTAGTGTCGGCATAATTCGTGCCAGCAGCCGCGGTTATACGATTGATGCAAGTGAATATTTTTGGTTTAACAGTTGTTTATATTTTGAAGGGTTTTAATTAAAATTTATAAGGTGAAATTTTAAAATTTTTAAATAGCTCTTATTATGAACCTGTGAAACTTAAATTATAAACTAGGATTAGATACCCTATTATTTTAAGTGTAAATATTATTTACTTGGGTATTATTAGTTAAGATCTTTAAACCCAAAGAATTTGGCGGTACCTCATTCCGTTCAGAGGAACCTACCCCGTGATTGATAGTACACGATTAACTTTACTTAGTCTATTTGTTTGTATATCTCCGTTACCAGAAAATCTTTTTAGAGTTTATAATTTTCAAGATTCATGATTTTGAAGTATTTCAGGTCAAGGTGCAGCTTATGATTAAGAGGAGGTGGGTTACAATAAATTTTTGTTTATTACAGTTTCTTTAATGAAATATTGTGGATTAAGGTGGATTTGATAGTAATTTGATTTATTTAAGTCTTTTGATACTGGCTTTGAGGTGTGTACACATCGCCCGTCGCTCTCATTATTGATTAGTTTTATTTATATTTATTTATATTATTTGGTCAAATTAGATGAGATAAGTCGTAACATAGTAGATGTACTGGAAAGTGTATCTGGAAAGTATAATCGAGGTAGAGCTTGTTAGTTAAGTATTTCATTTACACTGAAAATTTTTCTGTGCAATTCAGGATACCTTGAGCTTGAAATATTATTTTTATTTTTTGTAATTTTCATATTTAATAGAAATAACTTTATGGGGTTTGTGTCTAAGTATGTTTTACAGAATTGATTTTTACAATGATAGTTTAATAGTAACGTTAGTGGATTATGAAATATATTTTTAATGCAAGAATAAGTATCTTTATTTTAGAGTACCTTTTGTATCAGGGTTAATTAAAATTTTTGTATTTATTTTACTTATCTCGATTTGAGTTGAGTTACCTAGGAGTGAAGGTTAATGTGGAATATTTATCTTTTATTTTTAGGTGGAAATGAAATGTTATTCGTTTCTCAAGATATCTAGTTTCTTAAGAAAAAATTTAATTTTTTAGGATTACTGGTTTTTTTTTATTTTATAATTTGAATTAGTATTCCGTTAATTCTTCAGGGGATAAGCTCTGGAGATTAATTATTCTATAATTTTATATTTTAAAATATAAAAGTAGGCTTTGAACCAGCCATCTTTTTGATTACGTTTTAGTTTATTGTTTTTTATTTTGATTTTATAAATTTTTTAGATTTTATATTAAGATGATAAATTTAATTTTGTATTTTATGAAATAATGATTGAATTAGTATAGTTTATTTGTATATTTTTTTTTTCTTGAAAATTTATTTTAAGGAACTAGGCAAATTTAATTCCCGCCTGTTTATCAAAAACATGGCCTTTTGATTAAAATTTAAGGTCTGGCCTGCTCACTGACTTGTTTTAAAGAGCCGCGGTATTTTGACCGTGCAAAGGTAGCATAATCATTAGTCTCTTAATTGGAGGCTGGAATGAATGGTTTGACGAGGAATTGACTGTCTCTATTTAATATCTAGAATTTAACTTTTGAGTTAAAAGGCTTAAATTTTTCTTTAGGACGAGAAGACCCTATAGAGCTTAATATATAATTTTTATATAGTTTTTAGTTTGTTTTCCTATATTTAATTTAATATATTTTGTTGGGGTGACATGAAGGATAATTAAACCCTTCATTATTAAATCATTGATTTATGTTATTTTGATCCATAATTTATGATCATAAGATTAAGTTACCTTAGGGATAACAGCGTAATTGTTTTAGAGAGCTCAAATCGACAAAGCAGATTGCGACCTCGATGTTGGATTAAGAAAAATGCTAGGTGCAGTGGCTTAGTAATTAGGTCTGTTCGACCTTTAAATTCTTACATGATCTGAGTTCAGACCGGCGTGAGCCAGGTCGGTTTCTATCCTAAGATATTTAAATTTGCATTAGTACGAAAGGACCGTGTTAATGAAATAATTTTATTTGTATTGATTAATATTAATTGTTTATTACTATTTTGACAGATTAATGTGTTGAATTTAGATTTCATTTATGTAGATTATTTCTACAAATAGTATTGATATTATATGATTTATTTATGTTTATTTTAAACTTTTTATTACTTATAATTTGTGTTTTAATCAGAGTGGCATTTTTAACTTTATTTGAGCGGAAGATTTTAGGTTATATTCAAATTCGAAAAGGTCCTAATAAGGTTGGTTTTGTTGGGATTCCTCAGCCTTTTAGAGATGCAATTAAGTTAGTATGTAAGGAACAGCCTATTCCTATTCTTTCTAATTATTTACTTTATTATTTTTCTCCTGTATTTAGTTTAATAATTTCATTGCTTGTTTGAATAATTTTTCCTTATTTAACATATATGTGTTCTTTCTCTTATGGTTTTTTATTTTTTTTATGTTGTACTAGATTTGGTGTTTATACTGTAATAATTGCTGGTTGATCTTCTAATTCTAATTATTCTTTATTAGGTTCATTACGTTCTGTTGCACAAACTATTTCTTATGAAGTAAGTTTAGCTTTAATTTTATTATCATTAATTATTTTAGTTGGAAGATTTAATATAGTTGATTTTATAAATTATCAATTGTATTGTTGATTTATTATTTTTTCTTTTCCTTTAGCTTTAGCTTGTTTTGCTTCTTGTTTAGCTGAAACTAACCGAACTCCTTTTGATTTTGCTGAAGGAGAGTCAGAGTTAGTTTCAGGGTTTAATATTGAATATGGGGCAGGTGGTTTTACTTTAATTTTTTTAGCTGAATATACAAGAATTATTTTTATAAGAATATTAATAACTTTAATTTTTATAGGTGGGGATTTTTATTCTTTCTTTTTTTTTGTAAAGCTTGGATTTTTGGCTTTTTGTTTTATTTGGGTTCGAGGAACTTTACCTCGTTTTCGTTATGATAAATTAATGTATTTAGCTTGGAAAAGTTTTCTTCCTCTTTCATTAAACTTTTTTATTTTTTTTGTAGGGTTAAAGGTTTTATTGATTTCTTTTATTTAGTGAAATTTTTTCAGAAACATAATGAAAAGTTAATAGAAGAGTCAAACTTCTAATTTTATGTTTTCAAAACATATGCTTTTCGTAAGCTAATTAACTAATAGTTTTTGATTAATTTATCTCAAATATTTGCTACGTGGGTGTTAATTAAGAAATATATGAAGTAGATTAATGTTAGGACTTGGCCAGTTATAATATATGGTTCTTCAACTGGTCGTTTTCCAATTCATGTTAATAAAATTACTACTGTTACTATAATTCAGAATATAATTTGATTTATAGGGTAGAATTGAATTCCTCGAAAAGGGGTTTTGTTATAGAGTGGTATGATTATTAAAATTCTGATTGATAGTAATAATGCAATAACCCCTCCTAATTTATTAGGGATAGATCGTAAAATAGCATAGGCAAATAGGAAGTATCATTCTGGTTGAATATGTACTGGTGTAACTAAAGGGTTTGCTGGAACAAAATTATCTGGATCTCCTAAAAGGTAGGGGTTAATTAAGCAGAGTAAAATTAATAGCGATGTTATAAAGACAAATGTAATTGAATCCTTAAATGTAAAATAAGGGTGGAAAGGGATTTTTTCAATATCGCTATTAACACCAAGTGGGTTATTTGATCCTGTTTGATGTAAAAAAAATAAATGAATTGCTGCTATAGCAGCAATTATAAATGGTAAAACAAAATGAAATGTAAAGAATCGGTTTAATGTAGCATTATCTACAGCAAACCCTCCTCATACTCATTGAACTAGATCAGTTCCTAAGTAAGGGATTGCTGATAAAAGATTTGTAATAACTGTGGCACCTCAAAATGATATTTGACCTCATGGTAATACATATCCTATAAATGCTGTTGCTATAACTAAAAATAGAATAATTACTCCAATTATTCAAGTGTGTATATACATATATGATCCATAGTAAATACCACGTCCTACGTGTAAATAAATACAAATGAAGAATATAGAGGCTCCGTTTGCATGGAGAGTTCGGATAATTCATCCGTTGTTAACGTCACGACAAATATGGACTACTCTTCTAAAAGCTATTTCAATATTAGATGTATAATGTATTGCTAAAAATAATCCTGTAACAATTTGGATTATTAAACATAATCCTAATAAGGATCCAAAGTTTCATCAGAATGAGATGTTTGTTGGTGCTGGTAAATCTACGAGTGAGTTATTAATAATTTTAAATAATGGATGTTTCAGTCGAAGTGGTTTATTCATTGGTTATCTTATTTTACGAATAGGTCCTTGATTAATGTTGGTAATTTTAACTACTGCTAGTAGGGCTAAAAATAAATAGATTATTATTATTATAGTAATTATAAAGGTAGGATTATTATAAATTTTATTTAATGATATTGTTATTTCTTGAAAATTTATAATATTATTAGTATTAAGAGATGTATCACTATTTTTTATTAAATCAATGTATAATGATTTATCTAGTAGGATAAATCTAATTGTTAAAATCAATCATATGATTCCTGTAAAAATTACTCTGATTGATTTAAGTTGAAATATTTCATTTGAAGCAATTCTAGTAATATAAATAAATAAAACTAGTATACCTCCTAGGAATGTTAAAAATAAAATATAAGCTAATCAAAATCTTTCTATTAATGTCCCCGCTGTTAAGCCAATGAGTAGAGTTTGAATAATAATAAATATTATTATTGATATTGGATGATTTAATTTAATAAAATTAATATTAAAGGCATTAGAAAGGGATATAATTGTTATTTTTATCACGTCAGGGGTTAGTTTATTATAAAATATCGGTTTTGGAGATCGAGGTTAGGAAAAATTTTCTCCCCCTGAAGTTTTAAAAGTGGGGGGTTCCTTAATTCCGGTTTACAAGACCGGTGTTTTTTTTAAACTATTAAAACTAATGTTTATATTTTCTATTTTTACTTCTCTTTTTATTTATTTTAGTGGGGTTTATGTTTTTTCTTCAAAGCGTAAACATTTGCTTATGGTTCTTTTGAGATTGGAATATATTGTTCTTTCTTTATTTTTTTTGATTATTATTTATTTAAATATATTTGATTACGATTATTTTTTTCCTGTTATTTTTTTGGTTTTTTCTGTTTGTGAAGGTGCTTTAGGTTTATCAATTTTAGTGTCTATAATTCGCTCACATGGTAATGATTTTTTTAATTCTTTTGGATTATCTTTATGTTAAAGTATCTTTTTATATTGATTTTTATAACCCCTCTTTGTTTAATTGTTAATTTTTGGTGATTGGTTCATTCTTTAATATTTGTGGTTAGTTTCTTTTTTATGCTTGGTGTATATTCATATTCTGATTTAAATATAATTAGTTGGTTTTTTGGGGTGGATTTTTTTTCTTTTGGTTTAATTTTGTTGAGTTTTTGGATTTGTTCTTTAATAATTACTGCTAGAAGTTCAGTTTATTTATCTTCTTATCATTCTAGAATTTTTATTTTTATGGTTTTGTTTTTGATGATTATGCTTTATTGTTCATTTTCTAGATTGAGATTATTATCTTTTTATATTTTCTTTGAGGCTAGTTTAATTCCAACTTTATTACTTATTTTAGGTTGGGGTTATCAACCTGAGCGATTACAGGCTGGTATTTATTTAATTTTTTATACTTTAATTGCTAGACTCCCTTTATTATTAGTTTTATTTAAGGTTTATGATTGTTCTCATACTTTATATTTTCCTTTGTTATTTGATTTTGGTTCTTTTTATTTTTTATTTTATTTATTTATTATTTTGGCTTTTTTAATTAAGATACCTATATTTTTGGTTCATCTTTGACTTCCAAGGGCTCATGTTGAAGCTCCTATTTCGGGAAGTATAATTTTGGCTGGGGTTCTTTTAAAATTAGGTGGTTATGGTGTTTTTCGTGTAATAAGGGTTATTTCTTTTTTGGGATTAAGGTTTAATTATTTTTGATTAGCTCTTGGGTTATCTGGTGGTGTTTTGGTTAGTTTTATTTGTTTTCGTCAAGTTGATCTTAAATCTTTAATTGCTTATTCTTCAGTTGCTCATATAAGTATAGTTATTGGTGGTCTTATAACTATAAATTGATGGGGTTGTATGGGTTCTTTATGTTTAATAATTGGTCATGGTCTTTGTTCATCTGGATTATTTTGTTTGTCTAATATTATTTATGAGCGTTTGGGTAGACGAAGATTACTTATTAATAGGGGTATAATCAATTTGATACCTAGAATGGCTCTTTGATGATTTTTGTTGAGTTCTTCTAATATGGCTGCTCCTCCTTCTTTAAATTTATTGGGTGAATTAGGTTTATTAAATAGAATTATTTCTTGATCTTCTTTAACATTTTTGACTTTAATTTTTTTATCTTTTTTTAGAGCTGTTTATACCTTATATATATATTCTTATTCTCAACATGGTTCTTATTATGGTGGTGTTTATACTTGTTCATTAGGTTATGTTCGTGAATATCATCTTTTACTTTTACATTGATTGCCTTTAAATATTCTTTGTTTAAAGGGTGAATATTTCTTTTTTTAGCTTAAGTATTTTAATAAAAATATTGTTTTGTGGGATCAATGATATGGTTATATTACCATCTTAGGCCGTGTATATATTTTCTATTTGTTCTTTAAGTTTTTTTTCTTTATTTTTTTCTAGAACTTTATTGTTTATTTTGGGGATTTATTATTTACTTTTTGATTATAGTGTTTTTGTTGAGTGGGAATTATTTAATTTGAATGGTTCTATGGTTGTTATAACGTTAATTTTTGATTGGATATCTTTAATTTTTATATCATTTGTTATATATATTTCTTCTTTAGTTATTTATTATAGAGAAGATTATATATCTGGTGAAAGGAATATAAATCGGTTTATTATTATTGTTTTAATATTTATTCTTTCTATAGGTTTTTTAATTATTAGTCCTAATTTAATTAGAATTCTTTTAGGTTGGGATGGTTTGGGTTTGGTTTCTTATTGTTTGGTAATTTATTATCAGAATGTAAGGTCTTATAGTGCTGGTATACTTACTGCTTTAAGTAATCGTATTGGTGATGTTGCTATTTTAATTTCTATTGCTTGAATATTAAATTTTGGTAGTTGAAATTATATTTATTATTATGATTTTATTTCAGATTCATTTGAAATGAGGTTAATTACTGTTTTGATTATTTTAGCTGCTATAACTAAGAGTGCACAGATTCCTTTTTCTTCTTGGTTGCCTGCTGCAATGGCGGCTCCTACACCTGTTTCTGCATTGGTTCATTCTTCTACTCTGGTAACTGCTGGTGTTTATTTGTTAATTCGTTTTAGTCCTATATTGAATTTATATAATTTTGGTTGGTTTTTATTGATTATTGGTTGTATAACTATATTTATGGCTGGTTTAGGTGCTAATTTTGAATTTGATTTAAAAAAAATTATTGCTCTTTCTACTTTAAGACAATTGGGTTTGATAATAAGAATTCTTGCTATAGGTTACTCTAAGCTTGCTTTTTTTCATTTATTAACTCATGCTTTATTTAAGGCTCTTTTATTTATGTGTGCTGGTTCTATAATTCATAATTTAAAGGATACTCAGGATATTCGTTTTATGGGTTCAATTGTTTATTTTATGCCTTTAACTTCGGTTTGTTTTAATGTTTCTAGTCTTTCCCTTTGTGGTCTTCCCTTTTTAGCTGGATTTTATTCAAAGGATTTAATTCTTGAACTTGTTTGTTTGAGTTGAATTAATTTCTTAATTTTCTTTCTTTATTTTTTTTCTACTGGGTTGACAGCTGCTTATTCATTTCGTTTATTTTATTATTCTATGTCTGGTGATAATAATTTTTATTCTAGATTTTCTTTTAATGATAAGAGTTATTATATTTCATTTGGTATAATTTTTCTTTTAATTGTTGCTGTTTTTGGTGGGAGTTTTTTATCTTGATTAATTTTTCCTGTTCCTTATATAATTAGTTTACCTTATTATTTAAAGTTTTTAACTATATTTGTGGTTTTATTAGGTGGTTATTTGGGTTATTTAATTTCTGAAATAAATTTATCTCGTGTTTTATTTTCTTTAAGTGGTTTATCTTTTGTTAGTTTTGTTGGTTCAATATGATTTATACCTTTTTTGTCTACTAAGTTAATTAGATATTTTCCATTAAAGTATGGTTATTTATCTTCAAAGTCTTTTGATTATGGATGGGGTGAATTATTTGGTGGTCAGGGAATTTATAATTTATTTATTTATTTAATTGAATATATTCAAGGTTGATATGATTCTAATTTTAAGATTTATCTTTTAACTTTTATTTTTTGAATATTATTTTTGGTAATTTATTTTTATGTTTATCTGAATAGCTTATATTTAGAGCATAACACTGAAGATGTTAAGGAAACTATTATGTTTTTAGGTATTATTTATAAATAATTAAATTATTATTTTTACAGTGAAAATGTAATGTTTTTATTAAACTATATAAATTAGAAATGTTAACGGAGTTTAACCGCTATTATGTAAAGTTAGCAGCTTCCATATTGGCATTACATTTCCTTAATTGGAACTTTAGTTCAATTATATTATTAACAGTAATACGCCTCTTTTTTGGCTTCAATTAATAGAATGGAGGTAAATTTTACCAAAGATCAGGTCGAAACTGATTGCAATTTTTCGCTTTCCATTCTAATAAGGGTGATTGATATATTCAATACTTTTTAGATGCAACCCAAATGTTATAATTAACTACACCCCTACTCTGCTCATTGTAGTGCTCCTTGTTTTCATTCATGATATAGTCCTCCTAGAAGAATTAGAATGAAAAATAAAGTTGTTGAGGTTCAAATTATTAAGTTTGAGGATTTTATGATGATTACAATAGGTAGGATTAAAGCAATTTCAATATCAAAAATTAGGAAGATTACTGCGATTAGAAAGAATCGTAGTGAGAAAGGTATTCGAGCTGATCTTTTTGGGTCAAATCCACATTCAAATGGAGATCTTTTTTCTCGGTCATTAATTATTTTTTTTGAGAGAATAGTTGCTAATAATATAATTAATATTGGTACTAAAAATCTAATTATAAATCTTATTAATAGGGTTATAATTGTTTTTCTTGATTTAATATCAAGCCTACTGATTGGAAGTCAGTTATACTATTTATACTAGAAAAACTTTTTATCTACCTCATCAATAGATTGAGATATAAAGGAATAATCATACTACGTCTACGAAATGTCAATATCATGCTGCAGCTTCAAATCCAAAATGGTGTCTTGGTGAGAATTGATTTAATATATGTCGTAATAGGCATGTTGATAAGAAGATTGTACCAATAATTACATGTAATCCATGGAATCCTGTTGCTACAAAGAATGTAGATCCATAAACTGCATCTGCAATAGTGAATGGGGCTTCTCAATATTCATATGCTTGTAATGTTGTAAAATATAATCCTAATAGTACTGTAAAGAATAATCCTTGTAGTGCTTGTGTGTGATTAGATTCTATTAGTCTATGATGTGCTCATGTTACAGTTACTCCTGATGCTAGAAGAATAGCTGTATTTAATAAGGGTACTTGTATAGGATTAAATGGTTGAATTCCTATAGGTGGTCAAAGTATTCCAAGTTCAATTGCTGGAGCTAATCTTCTATTAAAAAATGCTCAGAAGAATGAGATGAAAAATAATACTTCTGATGCAATAAATAAAATTATTCCTCATCGTAATCCAATTGATACAAATCTTGTATGTAATCCTTGGAAAGTTCCTTCGCGGATTACATCTCGTCATCATTGAATTATTGTTAAAATTGTAATTGCAATTCCAATTGCAAATAAATTAATGTTAAATATATGGAATCATTTGGCTAATCCTGATACAAGAATTATTGCTCCAATTGCTCCTGTAATTGGTCATGGTCTATAATCTACTAAGTGGAATGGGTGGTTTGAGTGTGTTGTTAACATTGGTTAATAAACTTCTCTTGAATATAATGTTCTTAAAATTGAAAATACATAAGCTTGAATTATAGCTACAGCTGATTCTAGAATCAAAAGTATTATTTGACCAATAATTAAAATTGAAATTAATTTGAACCCAATTATTGGTCCTGTATTACCTAATAGTGTGAGTAGTAAATGTCCTGCAATTATATTTGCTGCTAGCCGTACGGCTAGTGTTCCTGGTCGAATAATGTTTCTAATTGTTTCAATTAAGACTATAAATGATATTAAAGCTGGTGGTGTACCTTGAGGTACTAGGTGTGCAAATATATGATTTGTGTGGTTGATTCATCCAAATAATATAAATCTTAATCATATAGGTAATGCAATGGCAAATGTTAATGCTAGATGTCTAGTTCTAGTGAAAATATAAGGGAATAGTCCTATGAAATTATTAAATAGTATTATAATAAAGATTGAAATGAAGATGAATGTTGTTCCATTGAATGATTTAGGTCCTAATAATGTTTTAAATTCATTATGCAAGGTTAAGTTAAGTTTATTTCATAAAATGTTAATTCGTGATGGTGTGAGTCAAAATAAAGATGGGATAATTAATAATCCAATAAGTGTTCTTGTTCAATTTAATGATAAATTGAAGATTCTAGTTGATGGATCAAATGTTGAGAATAAATTTCTTATCATTTTCAGTTTATATTTTTTCCTTCTTCCTTTGTTCTTTCAAATATTTTAATTGGTGTTGTTTTGAAAGAGAAGAAGTTTATTTGATTAAATAAAATTAATGTTGCTGAGAATATAATGAATAGAGAAAATCATATAAGTGGAGATATTTGTGGGATTTAAGTTGTATACTCCCATCAGAAGTAGACGTTAATTTACTATTTTTTGGTTTAAGAGACCATTACTTACTTTCAGTCATCTGATGTTCAAGGTGTACTAATCAATTAGTAATTTTAGATTGACACTCTAATGTTATGTTTATTTTAACTAACTCCTTTTGTTAAATTATCTTTGATAATCATTTAATAAATAGGTTTACTGATGTTCTTTCAATTACAATTGGTATAAATCTGTGGTTTGCACCACAGATTTCAGAACATTGTCCGAAAAATAGACCAGGACGATTAATTGTAAATGTTCCTTGGTTTAATCGTCCTGGAGTTGCATCAATTTTAATTCCTAGGGATGGGACGGCTCATGAGTGGAGAACATCTGATGCTCTAGTTAATACTCGTACTTCTGTATTTATTGGTAAGATTGTTCGATTGTCAACATCTAGAAGTCGAAATCCGTCTACTTCTAAATCTCTTTCAGGGGTTATATAAGTATCAAATTCTACATCTACAAAGTCTGAATATTCATATCTTCAGTATCATTGACGTCCAATTGTTTTAATTGTGATTAATGCATCAATTGAATCATCTAGTATGTAAAGTAATCGTAATGATGGTAGGGCAATAAAGATTAAGGTGATTGCTGGTAGAGCTGTTCAAATTGTTTCAATAAGGTGTCCGTGAAGAACATATCGGTTTGAGTATTTAATTATTAGTATATAGGATAATGAATATCCTACAACAATTGTAATTAAAGTTAATACAGTTATTGTGTGGTCATGGAAAAATGATAGTTGTTCTATTAGAGGGGAAGCTCTGTCTTGTAAAGATAAGATTGATCAAGTTGCCATTTATTTTCTAATAAAAGGTCATTCCTTTATTTGTAAAGCTTAAATCTACTGCACTATTCTGCCATATTAGAATCTAGAAATTAAAGGTAGTTCTGAATATCTATGCTCTGCTGGTGGGTTATTTTGGAGTCATTCAGTTGAACTTGATATGTTTGAACTGAATATAACTGCTCGATTTGAAATTATTCTTTCTCATATAATAATAATAAATATAATGATCCCAACAATTGAGATTGTTGATCCGATACTTGAGATTACATTTCATGAAGTATATGCGTCAGGATAATCTGAATATCGTCGAGGTATTCCAGCTAATCCTAGGAAGTGTTGTGGGAAGAATGTTAAATTTACTCCAATAAATATAATTGCAAATTGGATTTTTAATCATGTGTTATTTATTGTTAGACCTGTAAATAATGGATATCATTGAATAATTCCTCCTATAATTGCAAATACTGCTCCTATAGAAAGTACATAATGGAAGTGTGCAACAACATAATATGTATCGTGTAGTACAATATCTAATGAGGAATTTGCTAAAATTAATCCTGTTAATCCACCAATTGTGAATAGGAAAATAAATCCTAATGCTCATAATAAAGGTGGGTTAAATTTAAATTTTGTTCCATATAAGGTTGCTAGTCATCTAAATACCTTAATTCCTGTGGGTACAGCAATAATTATTGTAGCTGATGTAAAGTATGCTCGGGTATCAACGTCTATACCTACGGTGAATATATGGTGAGCTCATACAATGAATCCTATAAGTCCAATAGATAATATTGCATAAATTATTCCTAGTGTTCCAAATGATTCAATCTTTCCACTTTCTTGGCAAACGATGTGAGAAATAATACCAAAACCTGGAAGAATTAAAATATAAACTTCAGGATGACCAAAGAATCAAAATAGGTGTTGATATAGAATTGGGTCTCCTCCCCCTGCTGGGTCAAAAAATGATGTATTTAAGTTTCGATCTGTAAGTAATATTGTAATGGCACCTGCTAGGACTGGTAAAGATAGGAGTAGTAATAATGCCGTAATTGCTACTGATCAAACAAATAAAGGTGTTTGGTCAAGAGTTATTCTTTCTGATCGTATATTGATTGCTGTAGTGATAAAATTTACTGCACCAAGAATTGATGATACTCCTGCTAAATGTAGGGAAAAAATTGCTAAATCTACTGAGGCTCCTCCGTGAGCGATTGCTCCGGCAAGTGGAGGGTAAACGGTCCATCCTGTCCCTGCTCCGCTATCCACTATAGATGAGGTTAGAAGTAGGGTTAAAGAAGGGGGTAAAAGTCAAAATCTTATATTATTTATTCGTGGGAAGGCTATATCTGGTGCTCCAATTATTAATGGAACCAGTCAATTTCCAAATCCTCCAATTATAATTGGTATTACTATAAAGAAAATTATTACGAATGCATGGGATGTAATTACTACATTATAAATTTGATCATCTCCAATTAATTGTCCTGGTTGACCAAGTTCAGCTCGAATAATTATACTTATTGATGTTCCTACTATCCCTGCTCATGCTCCAAATAAAAAATATAGAGTTCCAATATCCTTATGGTTTGTTGAGAATAATCATTTTTGCGGTGGTAAGGTGGCTGAATTTTAGGTGATAGACTGTAAATCTATTTATGGGTGTTGATCCCTCTTACCATGATTTGGGGGCTTTATATTCAACAATGATTTTAGACTGCAATTCTAAAGGTGTATTTAAAATTACTAAGGCCTAAAAGTTTATCTTTTAATTATAACTTTGAAGGTTATTAGTTTATTTAACTTAAGTCCTTGTCTAAAATGTTGAGATTATTGTTGATGTTGAAATTAGCCCTAGTGTTGAGATTGTAACTAGTGTTGGTAAAATAAATTTTGGTGATTTTACGCTATTATTGATTGATCATGAGTTTTCTGAGAATGTTATAATTAGTGCTGAGAATCTAATTCGTATGTAGTAGTATAATGTAATTGTTGTTAATACTGTTATAATTGCTATTAAAGCTGAAAGGTTGTTTTCTACTAGTGATTGTATTACTATTCATTTTGGTATAAATCCAAGAAATGGGGGTAATCCTCCTAGTGATAATAATGTGAGGAATATTATGAATTTAATTTCGATATTTATATTTTCTGATGTGTAAATTTGATTTATGAAAAATAATTTACTTTGATTGAATAGTAATACTATAATTATTCTCAGTAAGGAGTATACTAGAAAATATACTTCTCATATTGTTTCTCTGATTCTAATTGAAGCAATTATTCAACCTAAATGTCTAATTGAAGAATAAGCTATTAATTGGCGAAGAGAATTTTGATTTAATCCTCCTAATGCTCCAATTATAATTCTTACAATAATAATGGTTCTGGTAAATATTCTGTTTTGAATACAGTATGATAGAACCATTATTGGAGCAATTTTTTGTCATGTTATTAATACAAGACAATTAATCCATCTTGTTGCTCCTATAACTTCTGGAAATCAGAAATGAAATGGAGCGGCCCCAATCTTTAATATTAATCTTGATCTAATCATCATGGAAGGGATGATTTGTTGTTCTCAATTCAAGGGATATTTAATTTGAATAATCAAGATTGAGAACAATAACATTGTCGACGCTATTGCTTGGACAATGAAATACTTGATTGAGGATTCATTTATCATTATATTTTTATTATTGGCTAGAAGTGGGATAAATGAAAGTAAATTGATTTCTAGCCCTATTCAAACTCCGAATCACGAGTTAGATGAAACGGATAAAACTGTTCCTATCATCAAAGATGATAGGAACAGGAGTTTAGTTGAGTTGCTGGTCATTAAAAAGGAGAGGATTGATGCCTCTATAAATGGGGTATGAACCCATTAGCTTATTTAGCTTACCTTTTTACATTTGGGTGTATGATGCACGTCAGTTTTTGATACTGAAGGAGGCAGTTTGATTCTGCCATATGTAATAACGGAGGTAATTTTTAAATTACTTGATTTACCCTATCAAGGTAACCCTTTATTCAGGCACTCCATT